ATTCAGTACTTGCTGTTAATAAACTTGAGGAGAAACACGGGTCGGTTCGTGAATATTTTCTTATTTGTTACCTGTGCCTACTATTTAGGCAGAATACCTTTATTCATTTTTCCACATCCACTGACAAGCGTCCAAGCCCCACAACTGCAACCAAATTGGTTAGCCAGACAAGGCCGAGAAGCTGACACTTACTGGGAGGACGAGGAAGAGGAAAAGGAAGAGGAAAAGAAAGAGGAAAAGAAAGAGGAGATTGCACGAAAAAAAGTGCTATTCAAAGAAGAAATTACTCCCACGCGTTGGGGAGCGGATCTGGATGAAGAAAAAGATCAAAAAGCACCCATAGTGGTGGAAGGCATTTTAGCGTCCGATTTTTTTCAGTTTCAATGGACTCGTCCAGTACGATACATAAGCAATCAACACTTTTTTGGGGCTGTAAGAAAGGAAGCTTCACAATATTTTTTTGATACATGCCGAAGTGATGGAAAAAAAAGAATATCTTTTACAGATCCTCCTAGTTTTTCTAGTTTTAAGGAACTGACGAAAGGGCTGATATCTTCGTCCACAGTAGAAAGACTCTCCTTTGATAAACTAGACAAAGATTGGCTTTATAAGAACAAACAAAGACAAAACAACTTAAATAACGAGTTTATAAAGAGAATTGAGGCTCTAGACACGGGATTTCTTTTTCTAGATATACTCGACAAAAGGACTCGGGTTTGTATTGAGAAAATGAACGAAACCTGCCTCTGCCTACCAAAAAGGTATGATCCTTTGTTGAATGGGCCCTCTCGTGGAAGAATCAAAAAGTTTAGAAAAGTAATCGAGGATCCCGAAGAAAAGGAGAAAAGCAAAGAAAAGGAGAAAAGCAAAGAAAAGGAGAAAAGCGAAGAAAAGGAGAAAAGCGAAGAAAAGGAGAAAAGCGAAGAAAAGGAGAAAAGCGAAGAAAAGGAGAAAAGCGAAGAAAAGGCACCGAAAAGCAAAGAACAGGAGAAAAGGGAAGAAGAGGCACGTCTACGCGAAGAAGCACGTCTACGCGAAGAAGCACGTCTACGCGAAGAAGCACGTCTAAGCGAAGAAAGGGCACTTCTTCAATTGGGTGAATTTCGTGAAAAAGTCTACAATGTAATTAAATCTCGTAAATCTAGTGGAAGAAAAAAGAATGCAATGCAATCTCGTGAAAAAGTCCAGAATGCAATGCAATCTCGTCGAAGAAAAAAAAATGGAACTACAAAATCTCGTGAAAGAATCGACGATGGAACTACAAAATCTCGTCGAAGAAAAAAAAATGGAACTACAAAATCTCGTGAAAGAATCGACGATGAACCTACAGAATCTCAACTTAAGCAAATCCTTGCTCTAAATCAAATTCATGAGACCCTTTTGCCAGGTTTCATTTTCGAGTCCCCAAAATTTGAAGAGAGAATGTTCGCGATACTAAAAAGTAAAACACTAAAACTAAGAGCAGAAGGAAAATTATATTATAATCCTTTGGCAAAATTTTTTTCTAAGCCTTGGGAAAAAGGGGGGGGAAGCATTGATTGGAACCAGCGAAAACTAAAAAAGCTAAAGCAACTAAGGACTTATAAAGTGGGAGAAAGTGTGGGACGAGCGCACATCGGTCAACGCGTCCCTCGCTGGTCATACGTATTACTCCGCGAGGTCGCATACGACCTGGGCGAACCCTTTGTGACCAAGCGGGGAGATGATGAGTGCTTTGATATTATATCAGCACAATACAAATATGAAATTATTTTGAATCAGGATACTCAAAATTTACTTATCAAAAATCTTTCTAAAGATAGTAATAAGATTGATCCGGAGATTGCTAAAGAGATTAATGAGAAGGTTAAGAAGGATTTGATCAAGAGTGGGGGAGACCCTTATAGTATTGACTTTGAGAAAAGCCTTGCTCATGTTCACGTTGGCAGCCTCATCACCAATATCGAGTGGAAAACCGAGAATAAGGACGTGTGGAGGACCTCCTTGAGAGCGGTGCGCGACCAATTTTGGCATCAGGATGACATCAAAGGTGTTGCGAGCGTCCTAAGGCGTAAAAACGGAGTTGTTGTAAGACAGATTGAAATGTTTCCGCATTCCCCTCTTTTTTTGGGCTTCTTAAAAAGTACACTGTCTAGTTCTTTTAGGGTAGTGAAACCCCTTGTTTTGAAAATGCAAAATTTGATGCATAGGTTTGGAATCAAAAAAGGGGACCTTTTCACTCTTAAGGGACCTAAGAAAGAACAGACAAAAACAAAAAGGAAGATAAAAAGGAAGACAAAAAGGAAGACAAAAAGGAAGACAAAAAGGAAGACAAAAGGGAAGACAAAAAGGAAGACAAAAAGGAAGATAGACGAAAAAAAAAGCAAAGCATTGAAAGAACGTAAAAAATTGAAAAGAATCAAAAAAGAGAAAATCGAACTAGACCCCGAAGAAGAGCTGTTCCGGATGGATGGAATAGATGCATGGAATGAGCTTTATTATGGGCTAGGAGTAAGAGGTATCGTATTAATTTTTAACTCCTATTTTAGAAGATATATTGCATTGCCTTTAGCGATAATAGCTAAAAATATTGGTCGTATCTTATTTTTGCAGCAGCCCGAGTGGGCTGAGGATAGAAAGGACTGGGAAAACGAGACTCATCTTTTATGCAACGATGACGGTTTTGCTATAGGCGTCATATCCATCAGCAACTTTCCGGAGGAGTGGTGGGAATACGGTCTTCAGGTCAAAGTTTTATGGCCTTTAGAGTTGAAACCTTGGCACACAGCGGATGATAGACAAAGGATAACCAACGATTATGCTTTTATAAGGTCTTTCTGGGGACTAGCTGATTATCCTTGGGGTGGTGCCCGACCCAACCGTTCCTTTTCCATTTTTTGGGGGCCCATTTTTAACGAACTAGGCAAAAAAAGTCAAAGATTAGCAGCAGAAAAATTGGAAGGGAGCGCCTTTCGACTTATAAGAAGCGTTTTCAACCAAAAAATAAAGCAAAATTTTGTTAGAGTTCTAGGAAACCTAAAAGAAAGCATAAAACGGCTTAAAGAAAGCATAAAACGGCTTAAAGAAAGGGTTCTAGTTCTAAAAAGCACAATTTTGAAAATAATAAAAAAAAATACAAGATTGAAAGGGATAGGAGTAGATGAATCGAGTGAAACTCAAAAAGAAAAAGATTCTATAATCAGCAATGAGATAATTCATGAATCATTTAGTCAAATTCGATCTACAGCTTCTACAAATTCAGAAGAAAAAATACAAAATCTGATTAATAGAACAAGCACAATCAAAAATCAAATAGAAAGAATTACAAAAGAAAAAAAAAAAGTAACTCCAGGACTAAATAATAGTCCTAACAACAAAAAGCAAAATAATAATGTAGAATCACCAAAAAATATTTGGAAAATTGTAAAAAGAAGAAATGTTCGATTAATAAGTAAATGGAATTATTTTCAAAAAATTTTCATTGAAAAAATATACAAAATATACCTAGATATCTTTCTATGTATCATTAAGATTCCTAGAATCAATTTAACAAAAAAATTTTTTGAGAAAGACATTTCCAATACTGAAACAAATCAAAAAAGAATTACCTTTAGTTCGACTATAAAAAATATAAATAAGCGGAAGTCACAGATTGTTCCGAAATTTGCTTCCTTGCCAAATTTATCTTCCCTGTCACAAGCATATGTATTTTACAAATTATCACAAACCCTAGTTAGTGATAAGTTAAGATCTGTTCTTCAATATCGCGGAACGTCTTTTTTTCTTAAGACTGCAATAAAGGATTCTTTTGAAAGACAGGGAATATTTCATTCCGAATTAAAGCATAAGAAACTTCGAAATTTTGGAACGAATCCATGGAAAAACTGGTTAAGAGGTCAGTCTCAATACAATTTATCTAAGGTTCATTGGGAGCGAGTAGGCGCACAAACCTGGCGAAATAAAGTCAACCGACGCCATACGCCTCAAAATAACGATTTAAATAAAGGAGATTCATATGAAAAAGACCCATTACTTCATTCCAAAAACCAAGATGATTCTGAAGTATATTCATTAGTAAGAAATCAAAAAACTAAGTTTAAGAAAAACTATAAATATGATCTTTTAGCATATAAATACATTTCTTCTGAAACTAAGAAGGACTCCTCTATTTCTAAATTGCCATTACAAGTAAATAAGAGCCAAGAGATCGACTTATTTGATATACCAGAGGAGATTGTTTTCAAGACTTATTTCAAGGATTGTATACTAGACAAGAAGTTTCTAGACAAGCTTTATCGAGACAATACTTATCTACACAATTATCTAGACAATACTTATGTAGACAAGGATTATCACAAGGATTATCTAGACAAGAGTTTTCTAGACAAGGTTTATTTCAAGGATTCTCTAGACCAGCTTTATCTAGAAAAGGATTATTACAAGGATTATCTAGACGAGGTTTATCTAGACAAGAATTCTCTAGACAATTATCTAGACAAGGTTTATATGTCTCTGAAAAAAATGCGAAAGAAAAAACCTGAAAGAAAATATATGGACTTTGATTGGAAGTTTTTCGAAAAATATCTAGTCAATTTGGAGGCTGGGAAAAAGATCGACCCTAACCATAATACAAATACTAAGATTGAGACTAAGAATTCGAAAATAATTGAGAATGAAAATTCGAAAATAATTGAGAATGAGAATTCTGAAATAATTGAGAATGAGAATTCTGAAATAATTGAGAATGAGAATTCTGAAATAATTGAGAATGAGAATAGAGGTCTTATTTATGATATCGTTCCAAAAATGCTCTTGGATCCAGAAATCGAAAAGGATCCAGAACTCAAAGAAGATCCAGAACTCAAAGAAAATCCAGAAATCAAAGAAGACAAAAAAAGCTTTTTTAATTGGATGGGAATGAATGAAGAAATCTTAAAGGCACCCAGAGCGAATTCGAATGAGGAAGATTCGAATCAGGAAGATTGGTTCTTCCCAGAATTTCTGCTACGTAAGAGGACATA